TGAAAGAAGCTATTCAGGAACAGATGGAACGCTTTCTACTTCAGGAACAAGCATAAAAAATGGATCACTCTTATATCTTTTATATTTTTCAAAATTTTAAACGAAAAAAAAGGTGATTTTTTTTTAGATTAATTAGATATTATTTTAATTTTCGAATATTTTAATATTAAATAATTTCATATATGAAATAAAATATAAGTATCTCGGATTCAATGAAAATTATTCAAAAAATATTTCTTGACAAAAAATATTTCTTGACATAGAAATATAGAAATCAAAAAAATATATATTTATATATATGGAAAAAAATTGCGTCCAATAGGATTTGAACCTATACCAAAGGTTTAGAAGACCTATGTCCTATCCATTAGACAATGGACGCCTTTCATTCCTATTTGTTTTCGTATTTTTTAACTTCGAATCTCTTGTTCGTAAAAAAAAATAAATAGCGGATTGTATGTGAGCAAATTTCGGCAATTACGTATTCAATTCAATGATATATTAAGATGAAATTATGAATTGCATTTTTAAAATAATAAAAAGAGAAAGCGGGTAGCGGGAATCGAACCCGCATCGTTAGCTTGGAAGGCTAGGGGTTATAGTCGACGTCGATTCATCATTTTTAACGTCTCTAATTCAAAACCGAACATGAAACTTTTATTTCATTCGGCTCCTTTATGGTAGATGGATAATTTCCCCGATTTAAGACGTAACTGAAAAAAAAATTGACCCATAACATCTATGTCAGCCTTTACTGTCTGAATACATTTTAAACTACTCGCTTTCTAGATGATCCCTCTAGAAGAGGAGGATTATAACACTCTTTCTAGTTACTTCGTTCTCTATTTCTATTTGAACGAATCCTGAGGAAAAGAATTTTCTTTCCACCGAGCTAAACAATATATCGATGTCTCTAGTAAACCAAAGCCATCGTTTAATAGCTATTTTGCTTCAATCTCCCCTCTATAATCTATAAACAAAAAACAAATCTAAAATTGAAGATTTAGTTACGATTAGAAAAAAGCTTTCTTCATCCATAGATCCTTTTACTCATTCAATTGGAAGTAGTGATCCAAAAAAAAATTATGTTTCGTAATTTCATAATCCAATTTTTCAATTGCTAATTGATCCTTGTATAAAATATAAAAAGCACGAGAATGTATATTCTTCCTCGAATCTGTCATTGAGAGGTAAAGAATTAAATCCTTTTAAGAAATAAAGTTTTTTTTTCGGAATATGAAGAAAACCGAAGGACCCCTTAACTATGTAAGGGGTTATATAGAACGAATCACACTTTTACCACTAAACTATACCCGCTACAATGCGATTATTATCTATAAATGGATCTTTTGTCGAATCGGATGTAATCAATACAGGATCAGACAAGAATTATTAAAAATGAAGTGTTGACGTGTTTTGTTGGGTACTTAATGCGATTAAGAAAAGGGTGCTAAAAAAAAAATAATCAAAAATCAGAAATGATACTTGAATTCCCTATCATAGGAATAGAAAGAATCCTCCTTATAATTTAAGATTTATTATTGTTGTTGCTTCAATAACATTTTAAAATTCAGCTAATTATCTATGATTATGATTCAGTGGAACAAAAAAAGGCCCGGCTAGGTACTGACCCGGCCAGGCCATGGAAAAGCCCTTATCCGACAAAAATAACGAGGTATTCTTTTTTTTTTATCATAAAATAATTTTGCGAGCCCGTACTTTAGAGTTGGAATTGCTGATAAACGTGATATATATATAATTATATAAATTATAGAACTTTTATTTTTATTCGAATTTAATTAGAATTAAATAGAGATATTAATTAGACTAAACTATCTTTTTAAGATATAAGTCGATTTAAATTTTAATAAGGATAAAGAGATAATTTCAATCCTTACTTTATATGTAATGTAACATAGTTATTATCCGTTTTCAATTGGGAGAGATGGCTGAGTGGACTAAAGCGTCGGATTGCTAATCCGTTGTACGAGTTATTCGTACCGAGGGTTCGAATCCCTCTCTTTCCGTTTCCCTGGATCGCTTGATATTTAAGTTATCTTTCGATCAAGTATTATTTGATGCTTATTCTTCACGTCCAGGATTACGTCCTGGATCATTAGATAAGAATCCGAAGATGAAGAGAGAAACAAAGAATATCACTACTGTGTAAACGAAGAGTTTGAGAGTAAGCATTACACAATCTCCAAGATCTTTTTTTTTTTTTTAGAGAATAGATTATCCATTTTTATATCACATATCATATTTTGACACCATGAAAGGAAGTACTTTTTTGATTTTTAGACAGGGTTTTTCTTTAGTAAAATTTGAATTTTATTTTGAAATACCCGCAATACCGAATTGTGGGGTATCCTATATAAGATCTTTGACGAGAAAAGAAAAAGGTCATAATGAAGAAATGGGGTGATTCAAGAATTTCAATGTTTCAACTAAAGGTTCATACTCTAAGACTTAATTCAAAATTTCATCGAAAACTTACAGCAGCTTGCCAAACAAAGGCTAAAAGAAAAAACAGCAAAGGTATGACCGGCATAAAATCGACAATTGGATTTAAAAAAGAGTAGGCCTCGGGTAATTTGGCCAAGAAAAAACTACTCAAATAAAGGGCAGAGTTAAGACAGATACCGCTAAAAATATTAAGCATAACAAAGATTTTTTTCTTGGAGATAATTGTATTTTGATTGAGTTATTGATATCTTATTGATATAAGGCAAAAAATAATGAAGAAAGTAAAGTAGACCAAAAAATCCTTTCAACCCATTCACCCAATCAAAAGCCTTCAATTCTAAAAAGAGAATATAAGAAATCATACGTTTATACAATACAATATCTTAATTAAATTATATGTAATGATCAATCAAGTCCAGTTTAATTCTATATTATATATATCTACACGTAGCAAAATCCTATCAACAATATAGTGCATAGATATGTATTTGCATTGGAATTGACGAAAAACCAACACTCATATTAGTGTTTATTAGTGCAGAATTGGGGCGTGGCCAAGTGGTAAGGCAACGGGTTTTGGTCCCGCTATTCGGAGGTTCGAATCCTTCCGTCCCAGAGCACCCATTATATCATATCCGTAAAACTCTTGCTTTTTTGAACAAGACTCTCTTTAAGATCTTTAATTTGAATTTAAGGGTGGAGTAGTGGCTATAATATGATTCTTGTTTATCATTTTTACTTATCTGATTCAGAGAAGAATATTGTTTTATCAAACTAAATTGCGTTCGAATGAGACAGAGATGTAACTTAATCTACTTAATCTAGTTGTTTTGTTATCTAGGTCAGATAGGAACATAGACCCCACACCACACGAGTTTGAATAAAAAAAGTTGGGCAGACTATCATTGTATGCCTGTGCCCATCCCTCTCTGCTATTCCTATTGAAGTGAATTTCGGTACCCTATCCTATATATTTTCGTTTTAATATTTAAGTGAAATACATATATCTATGTATCTGTCTGAATCTCATTAACAAACGATCAAGTAAATTACATATGTAACAGATCTGTTTTCTTTGCACCGAGTTTTTTGTCATTTTTTGTTTGGGTCTAAGAGTTCTATAAATTGTTGTAAAATTTGAGGCGAGGGATTATTCATACATTCTATTAAATTAGATTTTTTGGGGGGGTCTAGGAAGGTTACAGAAAACTTATGGAACCTCAAGTCAAATACAATGCATGGTATCATTCTATTTCCGTACCAACGGCCTTTTTTGGTATTTTGTGAAAAAAAAACTTATGATCACTTAAATTGGAATCGTCAATTATTGAATATACGGGATTAAATTACTTGCAGTGACCGTTCTTCCATTTATTTGCTACCTATGGGATTTTAAAATTAGTGCTGAGACGTTTTCAGAAACTAACTACCCATTCATATCTATTTCTATTATAGATATAGAAGGACAAAAGTACAGATTTCTTATTATTTAGCGATCGCACTAATGACTATTCATGATTCCATAATTGAATCAATTAAATACTAGTTCCAAACTAGAGGAATGTTATGGTAAAACTTCGTTTGAAACGATGTGGTAGAAAGCAACGTGCGACTTGAAGGACATGATCAGCTGTGGATGTAATAATCCACCATTTTATTACGAATAGAAGTGCTCTTGACTCGACATCCTTTGTTCTGCTCGACTAGAACCCATCAGTTTTTTCTTGGGTTGTAATGTAAAAAAGGGGTTATTATAGTTACATGATGGAGCTCGAGTAGAAAGTATTGAGTCATTTCTATTGAGTCATTTCTCAAGGGTAAGGGTCTAGGGTTAGTGTCAATTAATAAGTTTGAACAACTTCGTAAATATAGCTTCTATATAGAAATTGAAAGGATTCCATTTTAGAAAGTTTCAAATCGAAATCTAAAAAAAAAGTCAAATTTGTTGGACTTGGTAAAACTTTTTCAATCAAAAGTGGAACACGCGTGAATCAACCGTTCTGATGATTCTTTGATAGAACGAAATCACAAAAAAGGTATGTTGCTGCCATTTTGATAAGGATTAAGGATCACCGAAGTAATGTCTAAACCCAATGATTCAAACAAAAGATAAAGGATCCTGGAACAAGGAAACACCATTTTTCATTGTCTCAACAACTAAATATGAAGAATAAAACAGATTATAAACGAGACAAGAAGGGGGCTAGAGACCACTCAAAAAATGAAATAGCTTAGGGATTGTGAGCTATTTGAGAGTTATCCCACTTGAGTTAGGAGTACAATTTTTTGTTTTAAATTTCTAAATGAAAAAAATTGAAATCTTTAATCATAGTCTAATTGATTTGATGATTTTATGGATCTATTTGACATTCTAATTTTATACATAGACATAATTTTCTCGAGCCGTACGAGGAGAAAACCTCTTATACGTTTCTAGGGGGGGTATTTTAATCTATCCCAATGAGCCGTCTATCGAATCGTTGCAATTGATGTTCGATCCCGAAGAGAGGGGAGAGATCTCCGGAAAGTTGGTTTTTATGATCCGATAAAGAATCAAACTTATTCAAATGTTCCTGCTATTCTATATTTCCTTGAAAAAGGCGCTCAACCTACAGGAACTGTTCATGATATTTCAAAGAAGGCGGCGGTTTTTAAGGAACTTTCCTTTAATCAAACAAAATGAAAATAAAGAGTATAAACTTTTCTCTACTTCTCTAACTCCGCCTTTTCGTATTGTTCCCATAGAATCCCCTGTTCTAGTGGTATTGGTATATAACGACAAAAAGCGAAGGGGGATATTCCCAAAATAGAGGGACTAGATGAAGAAATTGGATCTCGAAATCTAAAATTATGACATTATCTGCAATCGACTGGTTTTCATTGGAACTCTACTAACAAATAATAATAACCACGGAATCAAACTTGCTTATTCGCTCAACTTATATTGATTGAAGAACTCGGATTTTTTTTTGACTACTTTTTATTCCTTGATCTACTATCTACACCTTTTTGCATCTATGTAGTGCCAATCCAACACCAGTCCTTATAGTGAATATTTTAATTATTTCCATTTTTGTATTCACATTTATATTGACAACAGTGTATCGAACAAATATAATTTGATCGTGTATAAGTATAAATCTTTTCTTGACATAGGTTCGGTTTTTTATTTTACTTCGTTCAATTGATGGGTTCGTTGAATTCTCTGTGATACAATAATTTTTCATTGGAGTGAAAAAAAAAAGAAAGGGAGGTTGATTCACTTGTACATTTATATCTATTCTAAATTCGAATTATATGCAAATTTAGTATATTTGCATCTGATCTCTTCATTTTTATATTCAGTTCAGAAGCGATTTAATTTTGAGATTTCTTTTTGTATTCTTAGTTTAAAATAAAATGTTTTGATTGTGTAATGGCACTCAAATTTAGTTATATTTTTTTACTGTATTGACATTTACACATCCTATTGTTTTTAGATTTTTGGGTTGCTAACTCAACGGTAGAGTACTCGGCTTTTAAGTGCGGCTAGTATCGTTTACACATTTGGATGAAGCAAGGGATTCGTCCATACCATCGGTAGAGTTTGTAAGACCACGACTGATCCTGAAAGGGAATGAATGGAAAAAATAGCATGTCGTAGCAATAGATAATTCTGAGAATATTGCATTCTTACCGGATCGGTACAAAGACTTGTTTGAAGGCTTGGATCGGGGCGGAACAAAATGAATTAAAAGTTGGGTCGAGTGAATAAATGGATAGAGCCCTCTGGCTCTAATTATAGGGAAACAAAAAAGCAACCGGCTTCTGTTCTTAACTTTGAATGATTACCCGATCTAATTAGATAGACGTTAAAAATGGATTAGTGCCTGATGCGGGAACGGCTTCTCCTATGCCTATGAGTGGATTATCCTTTTTTTATGAATCCTAACTATGTTGATATTCTCCATTTATGCATTGGAGAGGAATGTGTAAAAGAAGCAGTATATTGATAAAGATAATTCAATTCTTTCCAAAATCAAAAGAGCGATTGGGTTTAAAAAATAAAAGATTTCTAACCATCTTGTTATCCTATAACGAACATAAACCTATTAGATGAAAAAAAAAGAGGATGGAGAGTCCGTTGATGAGCTTACCTGTCTCCGAGGTATATATTATTTTATTATTATACTACGTTTTGACCGTATCGCACTATGTATCATTTGATAATCCAAGAAGTATCTTATGCCTATCTTTGGTTCAAATCTAATTTCAAATGGGGGAATTTCAACGATATTTTGAACTCGATAAATTTGTGAAACAGGACTTACTATATCCGCTTATCTTTCAAGAGTATATTTATGCACTGGCTCATGATCATGTTTTAAATAGATTCATTTTGGTGGAAAATTTTGGTTATGATAATAAATCCAGTTCACTAATGGTGAAACGTTTAATTACTCGAATGTCTCAACAGAATCCTTTGCTTATTTCTGCTAATGAGTCAAACCAAAACCTATTGTTGGGGCATAACAAAACTTTAGATTCGCAAATGATATCAGAGGGATTTGCAGTTATTGGGGAAATTCCCTTTTCCCTAAGATTAGTATCTTCCTTAGAAAGGACAGAAGAAATAGGCAAATCTCAAAATTTACGATCAATTCATTCACTATTTCCGTTTTTAGAAGACAATTTTGTACATTTAAATTATGTGTCAGATATACTAATACCCTACCCCATCCATCTAGAAATCGTTGTTCAAACTCTTCGCTCCTGGTTGAAAGACGCTTCTTTTTTCCATTTATTACGCTTCCTTCTCTATGAGTATCAGAATGGGAATAGTCTTATTATTCCAACTCCAAAGAAATCGAGTTCCGTTGTTTCAAAAAAGAATAAAAGATTATTCTTGTTTATATATAATTCTTATGTATGTGAATACGAATCCATCTTCATTTTTCTTTGTAACCAATTTTATCATTTCCGATCAACATCTTCTGAAACTCTTTTTGAACACCTTTTTTTCTATGGAAAAAGAAAAGCTCTTGTAGAAGTCGG